AATTATAGGCAAAGCTTCCTCTTGAGCTATCTAAAAGGGTGGGACTACATAAGATGGAAAATGGAATGTAAAATCTATCCTATAACTATAAGTAAAAGATAATGAGATTACAGGCCTTAAAAAACAACAAAGTGAATTGAAATTGAACCAAAATACAAGTTTTCTTTTATTTTAATTTTGCGAGCAATCATACATTATTTCTTTTCATGCGAGATATTATGTGCAATTAACGAACCTACTACTGAATATAACGAGTTCAAATCAAAGGGTATTTTTGTTAGAAGGCCGTTTGTTCAAAAATCGAAAATAGAGTCAATACTCTATTTAAAAAGAGTATAAACGACGAAAATAGAAAGGATTTTCAAAATTTTATTTATTTCATAGTGATTAACGGAGAGTTTCCCTTTTTATTGTTCCATGACAAAATTCTTATTACTATTATTTGACTCCAGAACTCAAGAGTTGCTCAATGAATCCGGAATTTTGCGATCGGTAGATGTCATAGATAATGAATTAAGCTTTTTTTACTTATGTTACTTGATCTTTATTAGTGCCACTTATTTAGAATGAATAATGACTCAAAAAGTAAAAACTTTCAATTCCATTGGGACTTTTTTTGTCAATTGGTCTTTTTTATTATCTTCGTATCTATAAAAAAAGAAAATTAGGTAAGTGTTTCATAAACATATGTATAAATAAAATGTATCTCAGTTAGCTTTTTCATGCCTACAATAACTAGTTATTTCGGTTTTCTACTGGCGGCTTTAACTATAACTTCAGCTCTATTTATTGGGCTGAACAAGATACGACTTATTTAAAATTGACTGAATGAAAAATTAAAAAAAAAAAAATAAATGTTTTTGTGAGAGTCCCGATTATAGTTACTCCCATGGCAATTGTAAATTCTTGGTTATTGATATTCATGATTGATTTGGATTAATATTTAGAAATAGATATTACCTACCCCTTTTTCCTCTTTCAAACAAGTTAAAATGATTGAAGTTTTACTATTTGGAATCGTGTTAGGTCTAATTCCTATTACTTTGGCTGGATTATTCGTAACTGCATATTTACAATATAGGCGTGGGGATCAGTTGGACCTTTGATTAAGTAACAAACATCTCTTTTTCTTTGATTGACCTCCTGCGGATTAAAGATAAGGAGGAGGTCAAATTCAGATTGCTTTTCAAGTCAATAAAGTCATTTTATTGTAATTATCGACCTAAGAATAAGAAGAGTGAAACCACGCTCTGTAGGATTTGAACCTACGACATCGGGTTTTGGAGACCCGCGTTCTACCGAACTGAACTAAGAGCGCTTTCTTATCACACTCGATAAGATCGTAAAGAAAAGGATTTTAATTGGACCCCCATAAATTTTGCACGCGTTTATAGTATCATATCATAAACTCAAAGATTAGGTATGTCCAATTTCATTTTCATTGATCGCTATTGATCCTTCGTTAATGCCCATAGGATAAGTAATAGGTAGGGATGACAGGATTTGAACCCGTGACATTTTGTACCCAAAACAAACGCGCTACCAAGCTGCGCTACATCCCTTTCAATTAAATTGGACTACAGTGTCATTGTAGAGAATCCGCGTCTTGTTTTCCACGTCATTATTTACTCCATTGATATACAAATGTTCTTGTCAGTTATTATTTTTGGTCTCATGGCTCATATAACATATAATAAAAAAGAATTATATACATATGAAATGAAACCCAACATATAAATAAAACTTTAGTGGTAATGTTCCGAAAAAGGAAAGATTCTTGTTCTTGTAAGGAAAGGAAAATCTAATCTACCAGGTAATTTTATATAGCCATTTTAGTTAGGAATTTCACGTACAAATACAAGTGATCCTTAACTACATATGCATCTAATCATATATGTATTACAATAAAAAAGGAGGATTTTCAATGCGAGATATAAAAACATATCTCTCTGTGGCACCTGTACTAAGTACTCTATGGTTCGGTTCTTTGGCAGGTTTATTGATAGAGATCAATCGCTTATTCCCGGATGCGTTGACATTCCCCTTTTTTTCATTCTAGTTATTGGCATGCGAAGGACTTAAGAAGATTAGAGATAAATTATCTGTGACTAATCCCCTTTTTCTTTCTTTGTTTTGGTCTTTTGGTAGTTTTTAAAGAAAGATAAAAAGGTGGAGTCAATCGCAATCGCATTGAAACTTTTTGGCTCGAATTAATGGAGGGAGAACGACGGAACTGGAAATCGGGTCGAGGGCAACAAAATCATACGAGATACTTAAACGAAATACTATGCTGAGATTATATTGATAGTTAGAAATCTTTGTATTACTTATTCTTAATTTTTCTTTATTGATTGCAACGAAATCTTTCATAACATAATTTGATTTCGGGTCAGCAACTTCTTTTTTTTTTTTCGTTTTGGATCGAAAATGAAAGAATTGAGTGAATCCAAAATTTAAAGGAGGTTCATGGCCAAGGGTAAAGATGCCAGAATAAGAGTTATTTTGGAATGTAACAGTTGTGTCCGAAACGATATTAATAAGGAATCACCAGGCATTTCTAGATATATTACCCAAAAGAATCGCCACAATACGCCTAGTCGATTGGAATTGCGAAAATTCTGTCCCTATTGTTACAAACATACGATTCATAGGGAGATAAAAAAATAGAGCGTGTTTGTACCCTCCCTTCAAGAAAGTGGACCAAATCCGTAAAAATTACATATAATAATATTCAAAAAACCATAAACCAATCAACTCCTATTTCTGTCAAATCAAAAATTAGAATTAAGAAATAGGATTTTAGAGATAAGGAATAAACCATGGATAAATCCAAGCTTTTTCTTAAATCCAAGCGATCTTTTCGTAGGCGTTTGCCCCCAATCGGATCGGGGGATCGAATTGATTATAGAAACATGAGTTTAATTAGTCGATTTATTAGTGAGCAAGGAAAAATATTATCTAGACGAGTGAATAGATTGACTTTGAAACAACAACGATTAATTACTACTGCTATAAAACAAGCTCGTATTTTATCTTCGTTACCTTTTCTTAATAATGAGAAACAATTTGAGAGAACTGAGTCTACTCCTAGAACTACAGGTCCTCGAACGCGAAAGAAATAGGATTACTTCTCAATTGATTGAATCAAAATTCCAATCCGAATCCCAACCGGGGTTGATATTTTGTTCGAAAAATTCGAGAATTCAGATTGGATTGACACGTCGTAAAAAAAAAATATTTTTTTATGGAAACGTGTTCGTTTATTTTTACTACTTTATCATAATCAATTTTTACTAAACCTTCCCGGAGAAAAAGCTCCGGGGACCTCTGTTTCTTTACTTTAAATCATTCCGGCGGATTCCCCCCAATCTCTTATTTAATGATCTCGTTGGAAATCGTGTAAAGACAATTTGTATTTGATATGGCTATTTGTGCAAGTATTTTACGATTAAGAAGCAACTGCCTCTTGTACAGATCATTTATGAACATACTATAACTATAGGATACCCTAATCTCTCGAATTACTGCATTTATCCGAGTGATCCATAAACGACGAAAATTTCTCTTTTGTCTGCCCCTATCTCGATGAGAAGAAGCCAAAGCTCTTATTTTTTGTTGAATAATAGTTCGAGTAAGTCTTGAATGGGCCCCTAGAAAAGTTGATGCAAATAAACGAATTTTTGTTCTACGTCTCCGTGCTATATATCCTCGTCTAATTCTGGTCATTGAATTAATTTAAACTTTAATGAATAACTAATTGATTTCTTTTCTTTTAGTTATTCTTTTTCCCTTTCCCGGTCTATTAATAACAAAACGGATTCTTCCGATGTATAAAATAAAAATTCCAATGGCTTTTGCTACTCTGACCTTCCCAACCACGATTTTTTACGGGCATTTCACCTCGAAATAAAAAATTTAAATTGTATCGCTACTAGTACTAGGTATCAAAAAAACTCAATTTTCAATTTAAGATCGAGTTTTAGTATCAAACAAAGTATAAATTAAGTAGTTAAAGGTAAATGGATAAAAAAATAGCGGGTTCCATCGTTTCTATGGTTACTTCGTAAACGGTGAGGTTCTCTCTATACACCGGAGTCGCTTCCCCATTTAATTTAAGCAATGTTAGTAGTAACTTGTACAGTTCACATTCTTTGACTCTACCCATGAATTGTTCAATAATAGATCTTTTCACAATGAGATCTACCCATACAGTAACGGCATTTAATTATGAAAGTTGGCTAGGTAGCTGACCCTATTAAGCCGTTCGTGCAAGAGCGAGAGTACTACTTTTCTGCTTCTTAAATACTAAAGTCCCCGCTTAATGGATAACCATTTGCTACCAAAGGGGAATTGCTTATCATCTCCTATTAAGGTGATTGGATTTGCACCAATGGAAACCATAAATAAATTTCATACGCAATGGAGGTCTTTTTTTAGATAATGAATGAAAGAATTCCTTCCTAGTCATTGATACTGGGAAAATATTTCCTTTTTTATTCCAGCTCATGATCTGAACGAGTCACACATACACCCTAGTACATGTTCCTCGACGCTGAGGACATCCCCGAAGAGCGGGGGATTTTGTGACATTTTTGATTGGCTGTCTTGTGTTTCTAATAAGTTGTTTAATAGTTGGCATGATGAATCGTATACAAAAAGGGTTGGTTTAGATCGCTCCTAACCAGATGATTATGAACTTCTTCTATTCTCTAATTCAAATTTTACCTTATTTTAATTTAACCTGGTAAGAAAATAAAATATAAAATCGCAGTTCATTCGAATTATTTATTATTTGAGGTGGAATCAAAGATTTACACAAGACCCCCCGTATTTTCGACTGCTACAAGATCAACAATTCCATGAGCTTGGGCTTCTGTTGCTGACATAAAAACGTCCCTTTCCATGTCTTCGGATACAACCCACAGGGGGTTGCCCGTTCTTTGTACATAAACCCTGGTGAGGGTTTCGCGAAGTTTCAGCAGTTCTTCCGCTTCTAGGACAAACTCTCCCGTTTGTGCCTCATAAAAAGAACTAGCAGGTTGGTGGATCATTACCCTGATGATATCAAATAACGAAGTATTCCTCTATCTCATATGATCGGGCGACGGAAAGAGATAAAGAATAACAAGAAGAATAAAAAATATCTATAGATATAGGATTGAACAACCGTACAGGCATTTAGTGTGCATTGCATACGGCTCCACAATGGAATTTCTCTTTCGCTTCCAGCGCGAAAAAGAGAAATAGGATCTATCAAATCCAGATCGTTAAGTGATCCATTTACCACCCTTCCTTTCGGTGGAGTTAAAAAATACTATGATGGTTCCGTTGCTTTCGATATTGAATTTAGAATTTTTCTCGTCTGTGATTCAGCAATCCCAAAGTTTCTTTTTGATCCGATCAAAGAATCAAAGAAGGAAAAATTATCTTGTTTTTTTTTAGTACTCAACATAACTATTAGAAAAAGAATTCTGGTGTGAAAACAAAAAATTGTGACGCTGAAATGAACTCCCGATAGATAAGAAAATCGGAAATATCTTTTGTCTCATACTACTCTCCCGATACACAATCTCATGTTATGAAAAACAATAATTAAAGGTTTGCCCATACCGAACTCGAAATGCCATGCTATTATTACTCAATATTCTTATTCATATTCCATACGGCGAAGGCATAGTCTTCTTTATTTCTATCCAATAAAAAAACTCATTGGCGCCAAGCGTGAGGGAATGCTAGACGTTTGGTAATTTCTCCTCCGACCAGAATGAAAGAGCCCATTGAAGCGGCTAATCCCATGCATATTGTATGTACATCGGGTGGCACAAATTGCATAGTATCATAAATAGCTACTCCGGGTATTACCCATCCGCCGGGCGAGTTTATAAACAAATAAAGATCCCGGGTCTCATCCTCTATACTGAGATATACCATGAGACCAATAAGTTGGTTCGAGATCTCGCTATCAACTTCTTGGCCTAAAAAAAGTAATCTTTCTCGATAAAGTCGGTTGATTAGGATAGGACAAAATTTCATCCCCTAAGAACCGTACACGCACCTTTGAATGCATACGGCTCAAAAAAAATCAATGTGCTGGTTTATATTATAGAAGGACTTTTTTTATACCTCCTATAAACTTATCTCAAATTAACCTCTCATTGATGTATTGTTTCATCTCCAAATTACGATGTAATTTTCTTGTTCCTGAATGGGCCTCCTCAATTTTTTTAGGTTTATGCTCTACTCCGGGTAAAGATCTAACCGATTTCGATTTGTACATATAGAACAAATGATCTAAATACCGCTTATTTTTGATACGACCTTTTTCCAATTCATTTACTTCCTTCTTTTGATTGATGTAGTCATCATATTTTTCATTGATTAGCAGTTTGAGATCGCTGATAGGGTATAAGTTAGGAAGCTTTTCTGATACAAGTGGTAATCATACCCATATTACCTTACCAAGTGAAGGTGAGTGTTTTCTGAACGGAGCCTGGATACTTCATTTTATTGGTCCAACCAAGCCAACCATAAATTATTCTAATTGAAAATATTACTATTGATCCCTCAAAAATTGATCTAATTGCACTTCACGCTCCAAATTCTTGATGTTTTAATCAATTTTTTGGCGAAGCAGGGGTATCTCGATCGGGGGCGAGAACGAACGGGGAAATCCCATATGACCCAATATGGCTGACAAGTCGCACTATACGTCAACCCAAACTGCATCCTCCTCTCCCGGACTCCGAAAGGGTACTTTTGGAACACCAATAGGCATCAAATGCAAAGACAAAAGAGTTAAGTATTAGATTTAACTTTAATGTGGAAACGTAACTTATTGTTTTCAGAAGATTGAAAAGTTCGTATTCGTATAGGAAGACGAATAAAAGAAAAATCTTATGGCTGTTCGAATGCCAAACAAGTTTCTATGAACAAATGCATAGATAAAGGGGGCCAATCCTCCCATTGCGTATTGGTACTTATCGGGTATAGAATAGATCTGCTTTTCTTTGTTCCTACAAACAGAATTGTTCCATTATTACCAACAAAATGGAATAAAATAAATATGAACCCTTGCTCCGAAATAATCCACTGAAAAGCAGAAGTCTATAGCATAGTCTTTTCCAATGCGATAAAGTTACATAGTGTCTAGTTTTCTTTGATAAAGGGGTATTTTAATGGGTTTGCCTTGGTATCGTGTTCATACTGTCGTATTGAATGATCCCGGTCGATTGCTTGCTGTCCATATAATGCATACAGCTCTAGTTTCTGGGTGGGCAGGTTCAATGGCTCTATACGAATTAGCAGTTTTTGATCCCTCTGACCCCGTTCTTGATCCAATGTGGAGACAGGGTATGTTCGTTATACCCTTCATGACTCGTTTAGGAATAACCAATTCATGGGGCGGTTGGAGTATCACAGGAGGGACTGTAACAAATCCGGGTATTTGGAGTTACGAAGGTGTGGCCGGAGCGCATATTGTGTTTTCTGGCTTGTGCTTCTTGGCAGCCATCTGGCATTGGGTGTATTGGGATCTAGAAATATTCCGTGATGAACGTACAGGAAAACCTTCTTTGGATTTGCCAAAGATTTTTGGAATTCATTTATTTCTTTCAGGGTTAGCTTGCTTTGGGTTTGGTGCATTTCATGTAACAGGCTTATATGGTCCTGGAATATGGGTGTCCGACCCTTATGGACTAACGGGAAAAGTACAATTTGTAAGTCCTGCGTGGGGCGTAGAAGGTTTTGACCCTTTTGTTCCGGGAGGGATAGCCTCTCATCATATTGCAGCGGGGACATTGGGCATATTGGCGGGCCTATTTCATCTTAGTGTCCGTCCGCCCCAACGCCTATACAAAGGATTACGTATGGGTAATATTGAAACTGTCCTTTCCAGTAGTATTGCTGCTGTCTTTTTTGCAGCTTTTGTTGTTGCAGGAACTATGTGGTATGGTTCAGCAACTACCCCCATCGAATTATTTGGCCCCACTCGTTATCAATGGGATCAGGGATACTTCCAACAAGAAATATATCGAAGGGTTGGTGCCGGACTAGCGGAAAATCAGAATTTATCAGAAGCTTGGTCTAAAATTCCCGAAAAATTAGCTTTTTATGATTACATCGGCAATAATCCAGCAAAAGGGGGATTATTCAGAGCGGGCTCAATGGACAACGGGGATGGAATAGCTGTTGGATGGTTAGGGCATCCTATCTTTAGAGATAAAGAGGGGCGTGAGCTTTTTGTACGTCGTATGCCTACCTTTTTTGAAACATTTCCAGTGGTTTTGGTAGATGGAGACGGAATTGTGAGAGCCGATGTGCCTTTTAGAAGGGCAGAATCTAAGTATAGTGTCGAGCAAGTAGGAGTAACTGTTGAGTTCTTTGGCGGCGAACTCAATGGAGTCAGTTATAATGATCCTGCAACTGTGAAAAAATATGCTAGACGCGCTCAATTAGGTGAAATTTTTGAATTAGATCGTGCTACTTTGAAATCCGATGGTGTTTTTCGTAGCAGTCCGAGAGGTTGGTTCACTTTTGGGCATGCTTCATTTGCTTTGCTCTTCTTTTTCGGACACATTTGGCATGGAGCTAGAACCTTGTTCAGAGATGTTTTTGCTGGTATTGACCCGGATTTGGATGCTCAAGTGGAATTTGGAGCATTCCAAAAACTTGGGGATCCTACTACAAGGAGACAGGCAGTCTGATACAACATTGATCTGGTATCTTTCGCCTCTATTGATTGTATTTTTGTGATTTAACTTTTATATAGGTTACGAGAGAAATTTTGAGCTAAATCGCTGCTTTTTATTTGACTTTTGTCTTTTCTTTTTTTGGGAGATAATCCCAAACCAAATGAACAGGTGTGGAAGCTATAATTGTAAACCACGATCGAATTTATTTATGGAAGCATTGGTTTATACATTCCTCTTAGTCTCGACTCTAGGAATCATTTTTTTCGCTATCTTTTTTCGAGAACCACCTAAGGTTCCGACTAAAAAATGATTTTTTATTATCTCAATTGAAGTAGAAGTAAAGTAATGAGCCTCCCATACTGGGAGGCTCATTACTTTACTTCTACTAGTCCCCGTGTTCCTCGAATGGATCTCTTAGTTGTTCAGAGGGTTGCCCAAAAGCGGTATATAAGGCGTACCCGGTAAAACTTACAAGTAAACCAGATATAAAGATGGCGACTAGGGTTGCTGTTTCCATTATTATATAATTTCAAGACCACAATGGATCTATGATAAGATCGTTTATTTACAACGGAATGGTATACAAAGTCAACAGATCTCAACCAATGCAATAGGATTTATGGCTACACAAACCGTTGAGGGTAATTCTAGATCTGGTCCAAGACCAAGACAAACAGGTCTAGGAAATTTATTGAAACCATTGAATTCGGAATATGGTAAAGTAGCTCCTGGATGGGGAACTACCCCCTTGATGGGTGTCGCAATGGCTCTATTTGCGGTATTCCTATCTATTATTTTGGAGATTTATAACTCTTCTGTTTTATTGGATGGAATTTCAATGAATTAGGTCTATAAGAATCACTAAGTCCGGGCTTTTCAATTCAAACTGAATCACTTAGGACTAGGATTTATAGGCCCTTCCGGCAGTTCGACCGCGAAATTCCTTTGTTTCGGTATTTCCGGAATATGAGTGTGTGACTTGTTATAATTGATCCTATTGATAATACAGAGAATGGGTCTGTCATCTTGAAAGAGATGGGTTCTGCCTCGTCGGATATTGATTGTAGTATCCGGAGCACGGAATATATGGAATGAAATAGATCAAGAAATATTTGAACTATGATTCATACCTACTATTCAGACCTCGTGACCGGACTCAAAAATTTCTAAGGATTTAATATTTAATAATTATAAAGCGAAGGATTGTTCTTCTTTCAAAATTATTTTTATGCTTATTTGTTTGCTTATTTTGATCAACAGACAAATACAAAAGTTTATCTGGATTTTGAGTCAAGTCATTTCACCTATTCAGTGAATAAGTGATAATCCAATGGTTCTTACTCAGAGAACCTTTGGGCTTAGCTTGGGTTGGGGGCTTTATTCAATCATCGTGGTTCTAGTATGAATCTAAGGTTTCAATCGATTTATGGGGTCTCAACAAGAAAATTCCTATCAATAATAAACAAAAAAATCCACATTATATATATAATACACAAATAAAAACAATAAAAAAAAAATAGAGACAGAGAAAATTCAAGAGGCCTGTAACAATCAACATAAAGATGAATGAGCTGACTTGATATTTTGGCATTATCATCATAAAACTAAAGAATAGCTTTAGGTTTTTTGCTTCTTCGTATTTGCTATTTACAGAGAAAATTGAATGGAGTACTAAGAAGAAGTTTCAAACTTCCTATTACATATCTGTTGCAACCGGTATTGGGGTGTTTTTGCTTGAGCTATACGAGATGAAATTCTCATATATGGTTCTCGGAGGGGGAGTTCCTTTGGTTTACCTATCTCAATAAAGTATATGATTGGTTCGAAGAGCGTCTCGAAATTCAGGCGATTGCAGATGATATAACTAGTAAATATGTTCCTCCTCACGTCAACATATTTTATTGTCTAGGAGGTATTACGCTTACTTGTTTTTTAGTACAAGTAGCTACGGGATTTGCCATGACTTTTTACTATCGTCCAACCGTTACCGAGGCTTTTACCTCGGTTCAATACATAATGACTGAAGCTAACTTTGGTTGGTTAATCCGCTCAGTTCATCGATGGTCGGCAAGTATGATGGTCCTAATGATGATCCTGCACGTATTTCGTGTGTATCTCACCGGTGGATTTAAAAAGCCTCGTGAATTGACTTGGGTTACGGGTGTGATTCTTGGTGTATTGACCGCATCCTTTGGTGTAACTGGTTATTCCTTACCTTGGGACCAAATTGGTTATTGGGCAGTCAAAATCGTAACAGGCGTACCTGACGCTATCCCTGTAATAGGATCGCCCTTGGTCGAGTTATTACGCGGAAGCGCTAGTGTGGGTCAATCTACTTTGACTCGTTTTTATAGTTTACATACTTTTGTATTACCTCTTCTTACTGCCGTATTTATGTTAATGCACTTCTTAATGATACGTAAGCAAGGTATTTCCGGTCCTTTATAGCGTATAGAAAAGGCGGATCCTAGATATTTTTAATCAATTATCTATCAATTTGGGTAGGAATAATAGTATTTCATTGCTACAAATATGGATTATTGAAAAAAAAAAATAAGACATGTGTTTGGATATTTCCCTTCAACTCTGCAATTGCAATATTGTATTGTATTACTTATTTGATACGAATAGTTGAAGTGGATTCTACGCAGAGAATATGGATTATGGGAGTGTGCGACTTGAACTATTGATTGGCCCATGCAGATATATGATTTTCTCCGCCACATTGGAATTTCTAACTAAATGTGTCTCTGTTCTAACCACCACGTAAGCCCCATACATAAGATAGGCTGGTTCGCTTCAGGAGAACTTTTTCTATGATTAGACCCGAATTAAATCATGTTGTGCATGAATAGGCTCTGTAAGATCCAGTAAAATAAGTAATGTGGCACGATACAGATTTTGTTTTATCTATTCCATTTCACTTACTTAATATAGTATTGAAATGCATTCATTTCCTCTGCATTGATTCCGACCTATCATACTATCAGAGTGAAACAGGGGATCTAAAGAAAAACACAGGCTAAACTATATTTAGTAACAAGTAAATCCTTTGTATGTAAGACGATTTGAAATATTTTTGGGATAAACGCCAATAACAAGGCATAAGACGACCCAAAAAGCACTTGAGCAGAATAATTTTTGTAAGCCCACTTGGGTGTTGAGCATTTACCGGGAATTGTAAAAACTGAATCATTTCAAGGGGTAGTTGCAATTCTAGAAAATTACATTGCATCCAGTAAATTTTTTTTTGATAGAGTCATATATGTGTTGATCTGGATGACATATAGATTTTCTACGGATCTCTTTGATTCCTTTGATTCGTGCTCGAGCCGGATGATGAAAAATTATCATGTCCGGTTCTTTCGGGGGATGGATCCGTAAGAATTCACCTATCCCAATAACAAAGAAACCTGATTTGAATGATCCTGTATTAAGAGCTAAATTGGCAAAAGGGATGGGTCATAATTATTATGGCGAGCCCGCATGGCCCAATGATCTTTTATATATTTTTCCAGTAGTAATTTTGGGTACTATTGCATGTAACGTAGGTTTAGCAGTTCTAGAACCGTCAATGATTGGTGAACCCGCAGATCCATTTGCAACCCCTTTGGAAATATTACCCGAATGGTACTTTTTTCCCGTATTTCAAATACTCCGTACAGTGCCAAATAAGTTATTGGGTGTTCTTTTAATGGCTTCAGTGCCGGCCGGATTATTAACAGTACCTTTTTTGGAGAATGTTAATAAATTCCAAAACCCATTTCGCCGTCCAGTAGCTACAACCGTCTTTTTGATTGGTACCGCAGTAGCCCTTTGGTTGGGTATTGGAGCAACATTACCTATTGATAAATCTCTAACTTTAGGCCTTTTTTAAATTGATTCCGCCGTGAAATAAATAACACAACCTCTGTATCTAGGGAATAGTCACTTCAAAGTGAATCCTCCCTAGATACGTACATTTATTCAATTTACTTCTGGGTCTATTCCAAATATACAGATCATACTGAAGACTCAAAACCTATGCTGCATTTTTTCTTTAGAAATTGAAATACAAAGAAAAAAAAGACGAAATCCATCCAATCCAATGGATTTCAACTTTCAAATGAAATTTAAAACTTATTCTTCGGTAAATCAATTACGAAATGCTTTTGTAGAATGCCCAATATCCGTTTTATATCTTCTATTCGAAAATGTTCAATTTTCAGAAGATCTTCTGGGCTCTTATTCAAAAGGTCTAATAATGTATGTATATTGGACCTTTTGAGGCAATTATAGGTCCTGGAAGGCAATTCTGATTGGTCAATAAAAATCCATTTCAATGCTATTTCGTTTTTTTTTAGTTTAGTCAATTCATCATGAAAGATGAAAAGGGGTAAAGTTGCCCCATTTTGATTGTCCTCTAAATTGATGTTTTGTTCTTCCGCATGTAGAAAAGGAATAAATAAATCAATCAAATTACGGGAGGCTTCGTGAAGGGCTTCTTTAGGAGTTAAACTTCCGTTCGTCCATATTTCGATAAAAAGTATCTCTTGTTTTTCATTCTCATTCCCATAAGAATGAATACTATGATTCGCATTTCGAACAGGCATGAATACTGCATCTATAGGATAACTTCCTTTTTGAGCGTTATTTGGTGTTTTCATACGATATCCTCGGTTCCTCCCGATTTGTAATCCAATACAAAAATTGATCGGTTCCGTCAGGCTAGCTATATGCTGTGTAGTATCAACGATTTCCACAGAAGGTGGTGAGATGATGTCTTTAGCAGTTATGGTTCCAGGACCCTTGAAGCAAATGGATGCGTCGCAAGTTCCATACAAATTACTTCTCAATACAATTTCTTTCAAATTCATTAAGATTTCATGTACCGATTCTTCAATACCGGCTACGGTAGAATATTCGTGTGGTATCTTTTCAGATTTTGCATGTGTTATACATGTTCCTTCTATTTCTCCAAGTAAAGCCCTTCGCATCGCGATGCCGATCGTATCGGCTTGACCTTTCATAAGCGGAGATAGAACAAAACGGCCATAATAAAGACGCTTACTGTCTGTTCTTGATTCAACACACTTCCACTGTAGTGTCCGAGTAGATACTGCTACTTCCTCTCGAAGCATAGTAATTTTTTTGATCAGATCATTGAATCATTTATTTCTCTTGAAATACGTTCAATTCTAATTGCTATATACGTCTTTTTTTAGGCGGTCTACATCCATTGTGTGGCATAGGAGTTACGTCTCTGACAAAACTTAATAGTATACCACTTCTGCGAATGGCTCGTAATGCTGCATCTCTTCCAAGACCAGGACCTTTTATCCTGACTTCTGCTCGTTGCATACCTTGATCTACTACTGTACGAATAGCGTTTGCTGCTGCAGTTTGGGCAGCAAATGGTGTTCCTCTTCTTGTGCCCCTGAATCCACAAGTACCGGCGGAGGACCACGAAATCACCCGACCCCGTATATCTGTAACCGTTACAATGGTATTGTTGAAACTTGCTTGAACATGAATAACTCCTTTTGGTATTCTACGTCCATTCTTACGTGAACCAATGCGTCCATTCCTACGCGAACCAACTTTTGGTATGGGTTTTATCATATTTTATCATCTCATAAATATGAGTCAGAGATATACGGATATATCCATTTCATGTCAAAACAGATCCTTTAATTTGTGCATTGGGTACCTTAGAGAATCTTTTTTTTTTTAGAAAGATTATCCCTGTCTCTGTTTATGCCTCGGGTTGGAACAAATTACTATAATTCGTCCCCGCCTACGGATCAGTCGACATTTTTCACAAATTTTACGAACGGAGGCCCTTATTTTCATAATTTGTTTTTCCTTGCTTTAATTACGAATCCGCTTTTTAGAAGAAAATAAGTCTCTTGAAATTTTTAACCTCGAATTGTGTCCCAACGAAAGGGATGTTGAAAAAGCCACCTAATCATTTGAATCTTTGTTGCGGAGCCTATAAATTATGCGCTCCCTGGTTGAATCATAACGACTTACTTCAATTTTGACTTGATCGCCCGGTAGTATTCGTATAAAACTACGTCGTATCCTTCCTGAAACATAACCTAGAATCAAATCTTCATTATCTAAACGAACTCGAAACATACCCTTGGGAAGTTATTCAATAATTAAACCTTCATGAATCCATTTTTGGTCTTTCATTCCGGATAACCCCCTTTGAAGTATCAACTAATGGAGGAGGAGTGATTTTAGATAGCCCGCCCTTCCTCTTTTTTCACAAAACAAATAGAAAGTTACGGATTTTATTCGGATACCGGAGAGATTACTTACCATATATAACACAAAATCTCTCCCCCGATTCCTTCTAGTCGAGCCTCTCGGTCTGTCATTATACCTCGAGAAGTAGAAAGAATTACAATCCCCATTCCTCCTAAAATCCTAGGAATTCGTTGATAGTTGGAATAGATTCGTAAGCCAGGTCGACTGATCCGTTTTAAAATAGTTCTATAAGGTCCTTTCCTATTTCTTCTATGTCGCAGAGTTGAAACTAAGAAATATTTATTTTTTTCTCGATGTTTTCTTACATTTTCAATAAAGCCTTCCCGTAGAAGTATTTTAACAATGGTTTCGGTAATATTCGTAGATGCGACTCGAACCGTTCCCTTTTTATCCATGTCAGCATTTCGTATAGCCGTTATTAGGTCTGCAATAGTGTCCCTGCCCATGATGAACTATAATTATTAGTGCCTCCAAATTTTTATCTAATCAACATGTTCTGTTCTGCTTTTTTATTTATTTATTTGAATTATTAAAGGTATATGCGTGAGACACAATCTACTACTAAATTCTACTAAGTAATTTGAGTTGAATATTTTTCAGATACCCTACATAGTCTCATCTATTAGTTTTTATAATACCTCAGGAGCTAATGAAACTATTTTCGTAAAATTCAACTGTCTCAATTCTCGAGCGATCGCACCAAAAACTCGAGTTCCCTTTGGATTTCCTTCTTGATCAATGACAACTGCTGCGTTGTCATCATATTGTATTATCATACCGTTGTCGCGTTTGAGTTCTTTACATGTACGTACAATTACAGCTCTGATCACTTCTGATCTTTGTAGAGGCATATGGGGCACTGCTTCTTTTATTACAGCAACAATAACGTCTCCAATATGAGCATATCGTCGATTACTGGCCCCTATGATTCGAATACACATTAATTCTTTAGCCCCGCTGTTATCTGCTACATTTAAATAGGTTTGAGGTTGAATCATTTTTTTCTTCGCCCTTTGCATTAAAAAAAAAGAAGAAATATTGTTTGTTCAGAAATAAAAAATAAGAAAACCTCGTTTGTTTTTTCATCATATAAAGGCCCTTTCTTTCGGTTCCACAGTTCTAGTTCTATCCTGCAATAACGAATTGGGTTCGTATAGGCATTTTGGACGCAGCTATTGAAATAGCTTCTCTGGCTACAATTTCTGATACTCCACCCATTTCGTAAAGTATTCGACCTGGTTTAACGACGGATACCCAGAATTCGGGGGATCCTTTCCCCGAACCCATACGGGTTTCAGTAGGTCTTACTGTAACGGGTTTGTCTGGAAATATACGTATCCATATTTTTCCACCACGACGCGCATATCGTGTCATTGATTTTCGCCCCGCTTCTATTTGTCTAGATGTAATCCAAGCGGGTTCAAGTGCCTGAAGAGCGTATCTGCCGAAACAAATACGATTGCCTCGATAAGAGATTCCCTTCATTCGTCCTCTATGTTGTTTACGGAATCTGGTTCTTTTGGGGTTATAGTTGATGGCTGTTCCTCAATGCCATCTCTACTGCAGAACCGGACATGAGAGTTTCTTCTCATCCAGCTCCTCGCGAATGAAACGATAAAAAAAGATTAGAGATATATGTATTTAATGAATAATGCAAGGGATTCTGGGATTTTTTGAGATCGAATCTATAACGTAGGAATTGTTATATCTTGCTTTTCTATGTATATCAAATTCGAAGTAACTTTCTAGGATACTTTAAATAAATAAAATGTTTTTAATATTTCTAATAATATTAAGAAATTATTATTTTTACTTTTTTTGAATCGTCCAAAACTTAGAAATCAATAAGTTTTCGCGGGCGAATATTTACTCTTTCAATATCTGTTTGATTCGTAGGGTCATCCCACGACCTATCAGAATAAATGAATTGGTTTTTGGTTCGTTCCGCCATCCCACCCAATGACTCATTAGGATTTATTTTCAATATAATCTTCTGGAGTCACGGGTTCTGTCGTTCCCATCGCTTCTCCATTAATGGCTAGGCCCAAACTTTGCAATGGAGCTCCAAATTCAATTTGTTCCTGAGCCAATCTCCTCAGTCTTTATTGACTCGGTGCTCTTTTTTTTTCTTATGAATTAGATACATCTAATTACTAAATACTAAATTATGAACAAATCCATATTAATGCTTTATTACATTGCTCTTATATGAATATGAGATAATTCATAGACCATACATCATATTGGAATCGTATATCATTGATATTTTCTTTTTCTCTTTCTCTCAGCCTTCCTTTTATCCATATCCCTTTTTTGCTTCACAACTTTATGATATGATTGATTTCTCTTTTATGTTATGTAAAATTGAGAAAAAAATTTCAGTTGCTACAACGATATGATTGATACATCATATAGTGACTGGTTCCCTGGATCCAGATAATACGAAGCAATGAGTTGGTTATTGGTTATTAGTTCTATAATTATTAGTTCATACTACGGGCCGGCCTCCCCCTTAATCCTAACCTATAAACCTAAAAAAAAACCAACGAGTCACA